ATCGAAACTCATTGCCCATGGATAAAGAAAGACCGTTTCAACATCAAAAACAACAAAAACTAGAGCAAACATATAATAACGGATTCGGAATTGTAACCAAGCATCCCCCATGGGTTCTATACCCGATTCATAACTAGAGAGCTTCTCTGGTCCTTCACTAATCGGGGCTAAAACTCCGGAAATTAGAAATGCCAAAATAGGAATAACACTTGATATTATTAGAAATGCCCAGAAGATATCATATTCGTGAAGCAGAAACATAGATGTACTCCTATGAATGTGGAATATACCGAATTAGTCGATTCGAATCGGAATTGTCAATTCATCCATAACTGCTTAGTCGAAACAAACATTTTGATCGAACCACACAGTTTCGTTTGTTTGCTGTGGGTCATGTCTCGTTTCAAGATTTATCCAACGTAATCTCACCTACTTCGATTCTATTTCGATATAGTGTAGACATATCATGCTCTTATACAAATAAAATTCTCTCAATTTCCCTTTGCCTCGGATTCTCTATAAAAAGGGAATGAAAGAGTATATTCAATTAAATAATATGAATTGAAATAATATTCATATTCATAAATAAAATGAATAAAAGAAAGATTCAATTAAATATTAATAAATATTAAACATAAATGTTATGTTAAAATTGAAATATTCAATTAATATAATCAAAGAAGAGGTCTGGCTCATTTTTTCTCTTTTTTTTTGCTTAGTGATTTAGAATATAGTCAGTAGTCAGATGTAGTAGAATGTCTAGGGATTTCCATCTCGTTATGGTATATTCTACTCGGTTGGCGTTCGTGTATTCTTTTTATTAAGATCTGGATAGAGGATCATTGCTTCTATTGATTCGATACGGATACAGAAACAGAATGCATCGACCAATTAGATTCTCTCTCCTTGTCCCAGATTTATACTTAATTGATTTTATTCAATCCGTTGAATTCTGAGGAACCCTTATATATAAGTTCCTATACCCAAATTAGAGACTTTGGACCTGTACTACCCCGACCTTACCCCCCAGAAACAATCGAATTATTTAATTCGAGTTCGAAGTCTTGAAAGAGCATTCCATTTCGGACCAATTTCTAGGACTAAAGATCTTGATTTGGAATGACTCGAAATACTTGTTAATGTAATAATATCTAGTAAGACCAACGGTTAGGCTTCGTGACAATAAAAAGGCTTCTTTTGAAACAAACCTACACAATGGAGCATAGTGCAGTGGTAGAGTCGGATGAATTGTAAATGATCTACAGAAGATACTTCTAATGGAATGGAATCACGCGTTGTCGAACGATTCGACAGACCCACTCATAAAAATAAAAATAGAAGAGGGCGCAAACATTGATTAGGACCAAGTCATTATCTCTGAAACTGGGGTTGTTGTTCCACCAAAAAGTGATGAGTTGGGGGATTACTGACTCATCCAAGTTCAAATGGCCCCTAATCTTCTTGCATAAAGTCTGCATCGGTAGAATTGGAATGATGAGCAATTGGATTGGAGTAAATTGGAATACAAAAAAATAAGTATTGTACAGAAACAGAAAAATAACTACTTGTTTTGCCAGGCCGGTTATACGAAGAAAAGCCTATTTTACAATGAAACTTGCCAACTTCGTTTTTGAAACTCCGGCTTACAAATACAAGAACAAGAATAGGTACTAGATCCATGTGACTTACTATTCGATTTGATTTGGTTGGGTCAGGTTGGAGTTTTTAGCCAGGCTCATGTTATGATTTTGACTTCATAAATTGACTTGGGTATACCAAAGCAAAGGTGTATCACTAAATCTTTGATCATGGACAAGAAAAGAGGAAAAAGTCGTATGTCATTCACACACGAAGATTAATGAAGAAGAATGGCTTTGTTTATCCGAGATTTGAAAATGATCCGATTGGATCCATTGGAATAAATTCTTGTTTTCATTTTCATGCCCCGAGGGATCGATCTCCGTGAGCATGTGGGAATGATTCCATTTCTATGGACCAATCAACCGGCCAGCCACAAGCAAGCATTAATTAGGAAATGAAAATTATACAAAAAGGTATAGGGCTATACGGACTCGAACCGTAGACCTTCTCGGTAAAACAGATCAAACTGATTATTGTCGAAATGATTCGAACTGTTTCAAAGACCCAACATGCATTTTTTTTGCATTGGGCTCTTTCATTAACTGATAGAAAGATCAGCTCGTTCACCATATTTTTTCTTGACAGGAAGATAACGAGATGGCTCCATGTGCTCTGATTCATTATTTGTATTCTGATTCAGGAGCAATACCAAAGTGTTTCAAAGAAGGGTTACCTTGACGTAGGTCTGCCTCCGGCCTAGATCAACCTGACGTTAAATGGAGTCTCTATCGCTCCGCTCCAAGAGTCAAATATGATACTTCATACACCTTAAAGTTCATAGGACGAAAAGAGGTTATTTTGAGGTCCTTATACTCATATTCATTATGCCTAGCATTGAATGGACTGGATATTCACCTTA